AATGAAGTGCCTGAAAAAGGATTATCTTGATAGGGTAAAATATGTAAGTCAAGCCTTACCTTCATTATCTCCTTTTTTTACACCCAATGGAATCGACACCATTCCCCCAAAGATCAAAGCTTTGTGTGCACTTTACACCAGAGTATATTTAATATCACAGTTTATTTTTTTGTTTCAAAAAGATAAGCTAAGTAAGCTCATGGGCTCATACCCCATCTATGAGGGTTATACTCCCTCTCTTTTTAATTTTACTCTCTTCCTCTCAAATTCTTTTTTTCTCCACTTTATCACTAGGAACCCTCCTATCTATCTCATCTACTTCTTGGTTTGGTGCTTGAATCGGGCTAGAATTAAACTTACTATCTTTTATTCCTCTTATTTCCTCAAAAAACAATCAATACTCTTCTGAAGCTGCTTTAAAATACTTTCTCATTCAAGCCTTAGGTTCCTCAGTCATTATTATATCTGCCTCTTTTATAATATCATCAAATAACCTAGCAACTCTTCTTCTTACCGTTGCCTTACTACTAAAATCAGGAGCAGCGCCCTTCCATTTTTGATTTCCAAGTGTAATAGAAGGTCTACAGTGGCCTCAAGTAATTATTCTTATAACAATCCAGAAAGTAGCCCCTTTATCTTTATTATCATATCTTGTATCCGATCATATTTTACCAGTTATTCCGGCAGCTATTATTATGTCTGCTTTAGTAGGAGCTATCGGAGGAGTTAACCAAACATTTCTTCGTAAAATTGTTGCCTATTCTTCAATTAACCACATGGCTTGAATAATATCAGCGATTTTGATTAGAGAAACTGATTGGCTTCTATACTTCTCTTTCTACTGCCTTATCTCCTCATCAGTAGCGATTCTTCTAAGTTTCCAAGAAGCCTTTCATATCTCTCATATTGTTAATCACTCAGCTTATTCTCCAGAAATAAAAATATTAACATTTATATCTCTCCTCTCGCTTGGAGGTCTTCCACCTTTTACTGGATTTATTCCTAAATGAATTATTATCCAAGAAATAGTATCGAGCGGTATATTTATTATTTTAACCGTTCTATTAGCTTCTGCTCTTTTAACGCTTTTTTATTATTTGCGAATCACAATAACAGCACTTTCAATCTCCAGCCCCAAAACCAAATGAAGTATAAAAACCGCTATTTCCTCCAATATCACTCCTTCAATTTTATACACTAACTTCTTTGGCCTCCTGGCCCCGAGTTTGTTCATCTTAATTCTTTAAAAGCTTTAAGTTATTTAAACTAGCAGCCTTCAAAGCTGCCAAAAGGAGTAAATTCTCTTAAGCTTTAATATTTCGTGGATAAGCTCCGGCGTTTAACGCATCTTCAGAATTGCAGTCTGACGTCTTATAATTTCCACTACAAAGCCACTGATAAAAGGATTAACATCCGTATATAGATTTACAGTCTATCGCCTACAACTCAGCCATTTTATCTAACGCAACGATGATTATTCTCTACAAACCATAAAGACATTGGAACGCTATATTTTATTTTCGGGGCCTGAGCAGGAATAGTAGGTACTGCTCTTAGTTTAATTATTCGTGCTGAGTTAGGTCAACCAGGAAGACTTATTGGAGATGACCAAATCTATAATGTAGTAGTTACAGCTCATGCATTTGTTATAATTTTCTTTATAGTTATGCCTATTATAATTGGAGGATTTGGAAACTGATTAGTTCCTTTAATATTAGGAGCACCTGATATGGCATTCCCACGAATGAATAATATAAGCTTTTGGCTGCTGCCTCCTTCTCTTACTCTTCTCTTATCCAGAGGAATAGTTGAAAGAGGAGTTGGAACAGGATGAACTGTGTACCCTCCTTTATCAGCTAGAATCGCACATGCAGGGGCCTCTGTAGATTTAGGAATTTTTTCATTACATTTAGCAGGGGTTTCATCAATTTTAGGGGCCGTAAATTTTATAACAACTGTAATTAATATACGATCTACAGGTATGACTATAGACCGAATACCGTTATTCGTCTGAGCAGTCTTTATTACTGCACTTTTACTCCTATTATCTTTACCTGTTCTAGCAGGAGCTATTACAATACTTCTTACCGATCGTAATCTTAATACTTCATTTTTTGACCCAGCGGGTGGAGGAGACCCAGTCCTTTATCAACATTTATTCTGATTCTTCGGGCACCCAGAGGTCTATATTCTAATTCTTCCCGCCTTTGGAATAATCTCACACATCATCAGTCAAGAGTCGGGTAAAAAAGAAGCTTTTGGTACTTTAGGGATAATTTATGCTATATTGGCCATTGGAGTTTTAGGATTTGTAGTGTGAGCTCACCATATATTTACAGTAGGAATGGATGTTGATACACGAGCTTACTTTACATCAGCAACAATAATTATTGCTGTTCCTACAGGAATTAAAATCTTTAGTTGACTTGGGACCCTCCATGGAACCCAACTAAACTATAGCCCATCATTAATTTGAGCGTTAGGATTCGTTTTCTTATTTACTGTGGGGGGATTAACAGGAGTTGTTCTAGCGAATTCTTCGATTGACATTATTCTCCACGACACTTATTATGTAGTGGCCCATTTCCACTACGTTCTCTCGATAGGAGCTGTATTTGGAATTTTTGCAGGAATTGCTCATTGATTTCCTCTTTTTACTGGTCTCACATTAAATCCTAAATGACTAAAAATCCACTTTTTAGTTATATTTGTTGGAGTAAACATTACATTTTTCCCCCAACATTTCTTAGGACTTAATGGAATACCTCGACGATACTCTGATTATCCTGATGCCTACACAGCTTGAAATGTTGTTTCATCTATTGGGTCTACAATTTCATTAATTGCTGTCCTCGGATTTATTATCATTGTATGAGAAGCTCTAACTGCTGCACGGCCTGTATTATTCTCTCTATTCTTACCAACATCTATTGAATGACAGCATAATCTTCCGCCAGCTGATCATAGTTATATAGAAATTCCGTTAATCACTAACTTCTAAAATGGCAGACAGATGCATAGGACTTAAGCTCCTACCAGGAAGAACACTTTCTTCTTTTAGAAAATTTATGGCAACATGAGGTTATTTAGGTTTACAAGACAGAGCTTCACCGCTTATAGAACAATTAATTTTTTTCCATGATCATGCTATAGTAGTACTAATCTTAATTACTACTCTAGTTGGTTATATGATGGCAACTCTTTTCTTCAATACTTTTACGAATCGCTTCCTTTTAGAAGGGCAAACCATTGAAATTGTATGAACAGTACTTCCGGCCCTTATTCTTATCTTCATCGCCCTACCTTCCTTACGATTACTTTATTTACTAGATGAAGTTAATAATCCAAGAGTTACATTGAAGACAATTGGTCATCAATGATACTGAAGATATGAATATTCAGACTTTTTACAAGTAGAATTCGATTCATATATGATCCCGACGAATGAACTTCCCGAAGATGGATTCCGACTTTTAGACGTAGATAACCGTACTATTCTCCCTATAAATACACAAATTCGAGTTTTGATTAGTGCCGCTGATGTTATTCACTCATGGACAGTTCCTGCCTTAGGAGTTAAAGCTGATGCTATCCCCGGACGACTTAACCAGGTGAGTTTTTTAATAAACCGACCAGGATTATTTTATGGTCAATGTTCAGAAATTTGTGGGGCTAATCACAGTTTCATACCAATTGTAATTGAAAGCGTTTCAGTTAACTCCTTTTTAAACTGAATTTCTTCTGCCAGAGAAGCTTCACTAGGTGACTGAAAGTAAGTGTAGGTCTTTTAAACCTATAATAGTAATTAACGCCTACTCCTCGTGAAATGAAAAATTAGTTAATTAAATAACATAAGCCTGTCACGCTTAAATAATCATTAATCTATGATATTTTTCGATTCCACAAATAGCCCCCTTATTATGATTAAACTTATTCTTGATATTCTCTGCTACATTTGTTATATTCATCATCTTGAATTATTTCATTAAAGTTCCAGCTAAAATTGAAAAATCTCCTTCAACCCCCCAAAAAATAGAAATAACTTGAAAATGATAACAAACCTATTCTCAGTATTTGACCCTACTTCAAGAGTGTTAATATTACCTCTTAACTGGCTATCCACATTTCTCGGAATTTTATTTTTACCTATACTTTATTGAGCTATACCGTCACGGTGATCTCTGCTATGAACTATAGTCTCAACTACTCTCCACAAAGAATTTAAAACTCTATTAGGAACTTCCCACCTAGGTACTACACTTATATTTGTTAGACTATTTAGATTAATTGTCTTCAATAATTTTCTAGGTCTCCTACCTTACGTTTTCACGAGATCTAGTCATCTTACCATAACTCTTGCTCTGGCCCTACCCCTCTGATTAGCCTTTATGATTTTCGGATGAGTAAACCACACCCAACATATATTCGCCCATCTTGTTCCCCAAGGAACTCCGGGCCCGCTTATACCATTTATGGTCTTAATCGAAACCATTAGAAACATTATTCGACCTGGAACTTTAGCTGTTCGATTGGCAGCTAATATAATTGCAGGACATTTATTATTAACCCTCCTCGGGAGAACAGGACCTTCATTATCTATAACTCTTGTATCTATCTTAATCATTGGTCAAATCTTATTACTTATCTTAGAAGCTGCTGTAGCAGTTATTCAATCTTATGTTTTTGCAGTATTGAGTACCTTATATGCTAGTGAAGTTACATAAACCCAACTAATGACATCATCCCACGGACACCACGCCTTCCACCTAGTTGATATAAGACCATGGCCTCTCACAGGGTCTATTAGAGCAATAATATTAACAACAGGACTAGTTAAATGATTTCATCAATTTAACCCAGACCTTTTAGCCTTAGGAGTTCTAGCAACTACTCTTACAATAATCCAATGATGACGAGATATTACCCGAGAAGGAACTTATCAAGGTCTTCACACAAAAGCAGTTACTATTGGACTCCGATGAGGTATAATTTTATTTATTACGTCAGAAGTTTTATTTTTCTTTTCATTCTTCTGAGCCTTCTTTCATAGAAGTCTTTCCCCTAATGTAGAAGTAGGAAGATGCTGGCCCCCTGCCGGAATTCAAACTTTTAACCCATTCCAAATCCCTCTTCTTAATACTGCAATTCTTCTGGCCTCAGGTGCTACAGTTACTTGGGCTCATCACGCAATTATAGAATCTAACCATTCTCAAGCTCTCCAAGGCCTGGCTGTTACCGTATTTTTAGGATTATATTTTACAGCCCTCCAGGCACTAGAATACTACGAAGCTCCCTTTACAATTGCCGATTCAGTGTATGGTTCTACTTTCTTTGTTGCCACCGGATTCCACGGATTGCACGTTATTATTGGGAGAACGTTTCTTATGGTTTGTCTCTACCGCCTATATAAATGTCACTTTTCAGCTGCCCATCACTTTGGATTTGAAGCTGCTGCCTGATATTGACACTTCGTTGACGTAGTTTGATTATTCCTCTATATCTCTATCTATTGATGAGGAGGCTGCCTTTTTAGTATAACAGTATATTTGGCTTCCAACCAGAAGGTCTAGAATAACTCTAGAAAAGGCAATGATTATCTTGTTATTTTCCATCCTTATTACGCTTGTTATTAGTTCTGTAGTTATAATTCTTGCTTCGCTCCTAGCAAAAAAAACAATTATAGACCGAGAGAAAAATTCACCATTTGAATGCGGATTTGACCCTAAAGGATCCGCCCGACTTCCCTTTTCCCTACGCTTTTTTCTGATCGCAGTTATCTTCCTCATTTTTGATGTTGAAATTACCCTTCTCTTGCCTCTTGCTATAATTATCAATTTTTCAAATATCTCTGCCTGAGCATTTACCGGATTCCTATTCATTTTAATTTTACTTATTGGACTCTATCACGAATGAAATCAAGGAGCTCTAGAATGAGCTTACTGGAGTTATAGTCAAAAATGACATTTGATTTGCACTCAAAAGGTGCTTCACTAGAAGCTAACTTCAAACTTAAGTTAAAAGCGAATAATTGCATTCAGTTTCGGCCTGACCCTTGGTGTTAACTCACCTTTACTTATTGGTTAAAGCCAAAAAGAGGCATATCACTGTTAATGATAGAAATGGAGCTAACTTCTAACCAAGGGAACAGGTAGATCAAGAAGAAGCTGCTAACTTCTCCCTTAAGCGGTTAAACTCCGTTTATGTTCCTGTTATTATAGTGTAAAGAACACATTACATTTTCATTGTAAAGCTAAAGGTTATAATCCTTTTAAAAACATTGCATATAAATTAGAACATACCTACAGGTATTAATTACCTCCCTTGCAGCTTCAATGCAATGCTCTTATATAAGCTATGTAGGTAAACTGATATAAATACTAACACGATTACCCAAAGAAGAAAACTTAGTATATACACCTTCATACTATTATCCTGAAAAACTTGTAAATATTTAGAGCTTTTTCTAACAAACGAATAAATTCCTTGCCCCCCGTAATACTCTGATCACCCTATATCTCCAACTTTCTGGTATGCCTCTCCACTCCCCAAGAAGTTTTTTCTAATTCCGTAAGTGGATAGATAAGGTATGAATCATATTGAACCTGAAAATACGACCGTTTTGTAAGTATCCAAAGAATTCAACTTATATCTAACAGCACTCAGATTTAACAAGTATCCTACTACTCCCCCAATTACTCTTACAATCAAAGCTAATGTTTTAAAAAAAGGTCTTATACAAATTATATAGGGGCAAGGAAAAATTAATCAAGCCAAACTAGCCCCACCAAAAATAGCCCCTACTCTTAAGCCTATTATAGGGTTAGTCATCACTTTCCCCTCATCACTTACAGAGTATAAATTACCTAGATTAAAATCCCCCGATAATGTATAGTATACCAATCGTATCGTATAACACACGGTTAACCCGGTTGCTAAAGCATATAACAGAAAAGACACCAGATTAATAGGTGACATAAATGCTACCTCCAAAATTATATCTTTAGAATAAAACCCGGCTAAAAAAGGTGTCCCACACAGAGCAAGATTTGCAAGGTTTATACATATTCCCGTCAAAGGTATATGGTATACTAATCCTCCTATTATACGAATATCCTGATAATCCTTCACTCTGTGAATTACAGCCCCAGCACACATAAATAGGAGCGCCTTAAATAGTGCATGCGCCAATAAGTGAAAGAAGGCTAAATCCGCATACCCTAATGACAAAATTCTTATTATTACCCCTAATTGACTCAATGTAGATAACGCAATGATTTTTTTTAAATCATATTCAAAATTTGCCCCTAACCCGGCTATAAATATAGTCAAACTTGATAATAAAAGAAGAATTATTTGAGATGTTTGTCCTTCCAAAGCAGGTCTAAACCGGATTAATAAATACACTCCCGCCGTAACTAGAGTAGACGAGTGAACTAAAGCTGAGACAGGAGTAGGAGCTGCCATGGCCGCCGGCAGCCAGGCCGAAAATGGAATCTGAGCACTTTTAGTTATTCCTGCTAAAACCACCAACCCACATAAAACTCCATTTAATCTTATATTAGGTATATTTTCTACATAAAACAAAAAATTCCATCCCCCACATCTAAAAAACAAAGAAATTGCCAATAGGATAGCTACATCCCCAACTCGATTCGAAAGAGCTGTAAGTATACCAGCATTTGCCGACTTTTCATTTTGGTAATAAATTACTAAGGCGTATGATACTAACCCTAAGCCATCCCAACCTAATAAAATTCTAACTAAATTAGGTCTAATAATTAAGAAACCTATTGACATAACAAATGCCAACACCAGATATATAAATCGATTTATATTATTATCTCCTGACATATATTCTCCTCTGTAATAAAGCACTATAGAGGAAATAAATATTACAAACCCCAGGAACATAAAAGATATTCAATCTAAAATTAAAGTTATTACAATTGAGCTTGAATTTAGACTAACCAACTCCCACTCGATAAACCACGCTTGCCCTCTTTTTAAACAGAGTAAAGAATAAATAACACAACTCAAAGAACCTCTTAACAAAAATACCATTCTTGATAAATATATTGAAACTATTCATAACACGATTTAAAATGAATTTTATCATATTTTCGGATCCACAAACCGACGTTTTATTTAAACTATTTAAACTTAAAGAATATATATAATACTTCTTCTTTTTAAAATTAACAAATTTAATGGCAGCCAATGTAGTATAAGAATTAAATACTCTCGCACTTTCCCCGAACAGCAAGAAAATAAAGCCCTATAGTACTTACCATGTTGGCTCAGTGAAAACATATATAGTGTGTAAGCAGCTCTAAAGAAAGATAATAAAGAAATTGCTACCATTCTGATTTTTCTTCAAGATACCACTCTAATAATTAAACTAATTTCACCTAACAGATTTAAAGTAGGAGGGGCCGCTATATTTCCTGCCCTTAACAAAAACCACCAAAGAGCTATTCTAGGCATAAAATTTATCAGCCCCTTACTAATTAATAATCTTCGACTCCCAACTCGCTCATATACTATATTGGCCAAACAAAATAGCCCAGAGGAACATAATCCATGCCCAATTATTACTACCACAGCTCCATTTAACCCTCACCAACCAAACACAACTAGCCCTGATAAAACAAGCCCCATATGGGCTACTGAAGAATAAGCAATTAAAGCCTTTATATCCACCTGGCGTAAACATATTAATCTTACTACTACTCCCCCCACTAAACTAATTCTTACTCATAATCAAGATAATTCTTTATTAGCTTCTCTAAATAGAGGTAAAACTCGGATTAAACCGTAACCTCCTAACTTTAATAAAACCCCGGCCAAAATTATAGAACCTGCTACAGGCGCTTCTACGTGGGCTTTTGGCAACCATAGATGCACTAAAAATATAGGTAATTTTACAATAAAAGCAAATACGGTTACTGCGTACCAAATGCAAGAGATAAACCCATTTCCTCTTACTCCTTCTACTAATCCTAATGTTAATCTACCTCTTATATTATATAAACTAATTAAAGACACTAACAATGGTAACGAAGCAAATAAAGTATAAAATAATATATAGACACCCGCCTGCAATCGCTCAGGCTGATACCCTCACCCCAGAATTAAAATTAGAGTTGGAATTAAAGAACTTTCAAATCTAATGTAAAACAACAGATAATCATTCGCTGAAAAAGTCATAATTAAAAAAAATAACAAACAAATATTTACCAATAGAAACAAAGAAGGATAATTATTTTCCTTTAATACCTTTTGTCTAGAACATACCACAAGCGCGGTAATTCAAAATCTCAGTAGAATCAGGATATAGCCTAAAGAATCCATATTAAAACATCATCCCATCATATAACTACTGAAATCATGACAACAATACACCCCTATAATAAATCTGATAATAAAAAGTGAACTCTGAACAGCTCACCACGAATTTACCAACGGTATCAATATTACACACGCTAAAAGAAATTTTAACATTGTAAAACGCTAAATCTGCTAAAGCAATCATTTCCATGAGTACGCACTACTGACACTAAAAGTGCCAATCCCAATGCCCCCTCACAAGCTGCTAAAGTTAAAAAAAATAAGACGAAATAACTCTCATGACCCATATTAGCTAAATGTAATCTTATAATTCAAAAAATTCTCAACATAATATATTCTAAACTAAGGAGAGTATTTAATAAATGCTTACGCTTAGATACGAATACTCATAATCCGCATAAAACTCTTACAACAGGTACAATATAATAAAAATCAAGGATTAACATTAGTTTTAATAGTTTAAATAAAACACCGGTCTTGTAAATCGGAATTGAAGTAATAAGTCTTCTTAAAGCATCAGAGAAAAGAGTTACCTCCTATCACCAGCCCCCAAAACTGGTATTTTTATTAAACTATTCTCTGTATTTCACTAATCATTATATTTTCTCCTGTAATCATCATCTCATCTATTATTTTTACCCGTCTATTACACCCTCTCGCTATAGGACTTATACTACTTTTCCAAACCATCATAATCTGCGTTACAGCTGGTCTTTCAATAAATTCTTTCTGATTTTCTTATATTCTTTTTCTAATTTTTTTAGGAGCTATATTAGTTTTATTTATCTATGTTGCTTCTTTAGCTTCAAATGAATCATTCAGATTTTCTGGGTCATTATCGTTTATTGTACTATTAATCCTTCTCACTAGCTTAGCCCTTATATTTTTAGATCCTCTAATGCTCTCTAGCTCAATATCAATCCAGCAATCTTCACTATGTAATACTCAATTTTCTTCTACTCCTATACTATTAAGTACCATTTATAATTATACTACTATAAACCTTACTCTATTTATTGTGCTCTACTTACTTCTAACATTAATTGCAGTTGTAAAAATTACTAACACTTTTTTTGGTCCTTTACGCTTATCATCTTAATAATGACAATACCAATTCGTAAATCTCACCCCTTATTTAAAATTCTAAATGGAGCAGTAGTCGATTTACCAGCCCCAGCCAATATTTCTACACTTTGAAATTTTGGGTCTCTCTTAGGTTTATGTTTAGTAATCCAAATTGTTACTGGGCTCTTTTTAGCTATACACTATACAGCCCACGTAGACCTTGCATTTTCCAGTGTAGCTCACATTTGCCGAGATGTTAATTATGGTTGACTCCTACGAACTCTCCACGCCAATGGTGCCTCCTTCTTCTTTATTTGCTTATATATGCACACAGGACGAGGTATTTATTATGGTTCCTTCCTTTACCTTCACGCCTGATCAGTAGGAGTTGTAATTCTACTTCTCGTGATGGCAACTGCCTTCCTTGGTTATGTCCTTCCCTGAGGTCAGATATCCTTCTGAGGAGCAACTGTCATTACTAACCTTTTCTCGGCCATCCCTTATATTGGGCCAGATTTAGTCCAATGAATTTGAGGAGGTTTCGCAGTAGATAACGCAACACTAACACGCTTCTTTACCTTTCACTTTCTGTTCCCATTCATTGTAGCAGCAGCTACAATCATTCACATTCTTTTTATTCACCAAACAGGTTCTAACAATCCCCTAGGAATCGTTAGAAATGTAGATAAAGTACCATTCCATCCTTATTTTACATTCAAAGACATCACCGGATTTATCGTAATGCTAACTGCCCTTATTTTATTAACTTTACTAAACCCTTATCTTTTAGGAGACCCAGACAATTTTATTCCCGCTAACCCTTTAGTTACCCCGGCCCATATCCAGCCCGAATGGTATTTTTTATTTGCATATGCCATCTTGCGATCTATTCCTAATAAGTTAGGGGGAGTAATTGCCTTGGTTATATCTATCTTGATTCTTCTCATCTTACCTTTTACACATGCAGCTAAATTTCGGAGCCTTACATTTTACCCTCTTAACCAGACCATATTCTGATCTTTAGTAAGTATTGTATTCCTACTTACATGAATTGGAGCTCGCCCTGTTGAAGATCCTTATGTTATTACAGGACAAATCCTAACCGTACTTTATTTCTCATATTACATTATTAACCCACTCACCCTCATCTGGTGAGATAAAATACTAGATTAAGTTATTTGGCTGACAGGAAAGCACGTGTTTTGAAAGCTCGCTATAGAGGTTCGAATCCTCTAATAACTTTTACTTAAAAAAGTACAATTAAAGTATCAGAACAAAACACAAAGATTTTACGCCCATAAAAAAAACGAGATAATTTAGAGCTACAGGTAGAAATCTCTTTCAAGCTAAGTATATCAACTTATCATAACGAAAACGAGGTAATGTTCCACGCACCCAGACAAACGCAAAAGCCACCATAACTAGCTTCAAGTAATAAAAAGGATTCAACAAATTTCCCCCCAAGAAGATTAGTGAAAATAATATACTTATAAAAAGAATTCTAGCATATTCGGCCATAAAAATTAGCGCAAACCCCCCTCTTCTATACTCCGTATTAAAGCCAGATACTAATTCAGACTCTCCTTCTGCAAAATCAAATGGTGTCCGGTTTGTTTCCGCTAAACAGGAAGCAAATCAGATTATAGCTAACGGAAAAGTAAATCACAATAACCACAAATCTCGCTGATATAATCTAAATAATCCTAAGTCGAACCCACCAATCAAAAAAATAAAAGACAAAAGAATCAAAGCCAACCTAACTTCGTACGAAATGGTTTGAGCTACTGCTCGAAGTCTCCCCAATAAAGAGTATTTAGAATTAGAAGCCCATCCTGCTCTTATAGTCGTGTATACCCCTAAACTAGTGCAACACAAAAAAAATAAAGTACTTATTCTAAAGTTCATCAAGCCCAACTCGTATGGCATTACCAGTCAAACAATCAATGAAACAAACAAACTAAATACTGGAGATAAATAATACGGGAGAAAATTAGACATAACAGGAAGAGTCTGCTCTTTAGTAAATAATTTAACAGCATCAGCAAAGGGCTGTAACAACCCTATAAAACCTACTTTATTAGGTCCCTTACGAATCTGAATGTAGCCAAGAATTTTACGTTCTAACAAGGTCACAAATGCCACCCCTACCAGCACACAAATAATTAATAATAGATAATTAATGACTATAATTAAAGACATCACCGTATTACCTGTGGGGCTAAACCCACATTATTGGATCCTAAGTCCAGTGCATAACTCTGCCAAGGCAACACCGATTAAAACCAATCAATTCCTTCAAGAACTATTCCAACTACCCAATCCTTTCGTACTAGGATAGTTTTACCTAAATCAGGAGATAGAAACCGACCTGGCTCACGCCGGTCTGAACTCAAATCATGTAAGGATTTAAAGGTCGAACAGACCCTCCTTTATAACTGCTGCATTATAAGGATACCTTAATTCAACATCGAGGTCGCAAACCTTCTTGTCGATGTGGACTCTCAAAGAAGATTACGCTGTTATCCCTAAAGTAACTTAATCTTTTAATCTCTAATAGAGGATCAATTATTTACCAAACATTTTTGTAATTATATTTAAAAGAACAGTTATTTATTATATTCCCGTCGCCCCAACGAAACAAACCCCCGTTAAAATCAAGTTATACTAACAATTTATAATATAACGAAGTTATTGTCAAGCTTTATAGGGTCTTATCGTCCCCCTGAAACATTTAAGCCTTTTCACTTAAAAGTTAAGTTCAATTATTATAATCGAGACAGCTTACTTTTTGTCCAACCATTCATACAAGCCTCCAATTAAAAGACTAATGATTATGCTACCTTCGCACGGTCAATATACCGCGGCCCTTTAAAACAAATCAGTGGGCAGGCTAGACTTTATATAACAATCATATAGACATGTTTTTGATAAACAGGCAAAAGCAACATTTGCCGAGTTCCTTAATTATATCTTTCACTCTATTTAATAATCTCATTATTATTCTACTTTTTTCTTTTCACAACTATTTCTACTAATAAAATCATTATAACTTTTTATCTATTATTAACAAAAAATACCAGCTACTTTTTATCAAATATTACTAATATAAATAATAATATACCGCCCGTATTAACTAGAACGTTTTATAAATATGGCTGTTTTCAAGCCTAATCCAATGCTGTTTTATAAGAAATATTATAATACCTTTATGTTAGAACAAGAAGCTTTTCCCTCCTGCTCTTTATTGCTTTTTAGTTTTCTGCACCAATTTAAAGCAACTAAATTTAATTTAATTCACTGGTAACCAGATATAAAGAATCGTCTAGCGTTTCACTACTAATATAAGCTTTATAATTTCATTAAAACGAAAACTACCAGATTATATTAGCTCTTCTTTTTTCGGGACTTTTCATATTATAAACTAATTTTGATCTTCCCTAATACACAAGGTACAAACTTTTATTTTTACTTTTAATTAATTTCTTTTTCAATTTATTTCACCTTTCCTTTACAGTACTCTGCTCTATTATTCCTTTTTACCTTTTTTTCAATTCATTTTACTAAAAATATATTATTCCAAAATAATTTTATTACTTCTCGAATTTTACTTCACATTATATTATTAATAAGGTTAAATTTCAAGATGCATTGATTTGCACAACGAACTTCTCAACGTAAGTGAGATGCTTAACTATTCAAGCTCCACCTTGAATTTCTAGGTACACTTTCCAGTACACCTACTATGTTACGACTTATCTCGCTTTAATTAACGAGAGCGACGGGCGATGTGTACATAACCTAGAGCTAAAGTCAAAAGATCTTATTAAAATCTTCTTACTCTTAAATCCACCTTCATAATAAATATTCATTTATTACTCCGTGTATGCCTATTATATTGTAACCCATCTCTACTCTACCATAAGCTGCACCTTGATCTAATTTACTAGCTAAACTATTACAATAACTCTATGATTTTTTAAAGTTATCTAATAATGACGGTATACAAACTGTTTTCTACAAGGTAAAGCAAGATATTGCGTGGACTATCGATTACAGGACAGGTTCCTCTAAATAGACTAGGTTACCGCCAAATCCTTTGAGTTTCAAGATAATAACTGCTTAGTACCCAGGTAATTATCATTTAAATAAAGTGTAACAGGGTATCTAATCCTGGTTCATTCCTCTATCTTAATAGCTTCAATTTAAACTTCATTTTTTATCCCCCCACATACTAAAAAATTAATTTCACCTTTTATCAGTATGGACTTATAAATTTATCTAAGTTAAATATTTAACTATTTTTAACCGATTTTCTTTCAATCCGTCTCTCAGTATAACCGCGGCTGCTGGCACAAATTTTAGCCAGACGCACAAGATTAGGATTACCAATTCCAACTTACATTTATTTAATTAGCACTAGGTACTGAGACTTTAACTTTTAATGACCCCTCTATTTTATAAACATTCAACATTATTTAAACTATTTAAACACTTATTGGCCCGATAGATCTTACATGTACCTTTAACCTAAAAATGAAAGAATAAGCCAGGATAAAACTTTGCTACAACTAATTATATTTATAATAAATATTTGTTATATTATTATTAAATGGTAAATATTTTAGACCATAAAAACCCTTTTAGTTAATTATAATACTTAAATATTAATCTTTACTTAGAATTTTAAATCCCCCTTGATTTCTCCTTTTTTTGTATAAAACAATAGTCTATTACTTACTTAATGAAAATATTATTATAAACACGTACTTTATTTTGATCTTTGTTTAATAGATAAGTTTTGAGTATTTAATTGCCAAAGCACATATTTCTGAACTTTAGATTACCAGTCATCTTGTTTTTTAGAATTTTTCACAGTGTTTACATTTAATTAAAGTTTAAAATTTATTAGGTTTTTAATATTTAAATAAATTATATAGTAGATATAATTTATAGCAGTATTATATAAAAGCATAGTTTAAATGTAATTAAATATCTTATAAATATTATTTAATTATATATGTAATTATATGTAGTTAAACCTTTAAACTATCTAAATTAACTTTAAGACTATATACTGTAATAATATACAATAAAATATCTTATATTTAATTATTTAATAAAGCGTAGTTAAAGAATGTTCTATGATCAATATATAAATAATGGAATTATTTATAGTGTCTTAAGTTGTATTTGAAATTAATGATATATAGATTAGTAAATAAATCTAGAACGAATTGTAATTCATTAATATTATATCTTTTAAAATAAAATAGTGTCTTCTTATCCTGAAACTAAAATATTTACGGGTTTTAGTTTCAGACTTCAAGAAGACACTATTTTTTATACATTTTATTAAGATATAATATACGTATATTTAATTATATATATTAATTTTAAAGTAAATTATGGTGTTATATGGATTTAATTTAATATATTAATGCTTCAAACTACGTTTTTTTTAAAGGTGTCACTTTTTTATATCTTTTTGTTTCTCAATTTAATACATGTTAATAAATTATTTACTCTTTAAAAGTTTGTAATTACTGGTTTTATAA